GGGGTGTTCAATTCGTTGGGCAAAGAGGTCCTAGGTCAATGGTCTCTGTCTCAGCTAGCTGCCATAATAGGAACTCAAAGCCTCGTCATCCGCGGAAAAGAAAAGTCTTGCGTAGCCTTCATACCCTCCTTCCTCTCCTTACAGTCGAGTTACTCCATTCCTCGATAAAAAAATTGAACCATTTATTTCGCTCGACAACTGGGGCTTCGGCAATGAGGTCAACTGCTTGAACGAGTTTAAGAGCAAAAGGAGGGGAAGTCTATCAGTGATTGCCTGAACCAAGTCCTCCATTTCAAAGGTGAGGAGCGCAGAAGCTTTCCCGAGTTGACGAGGTGGCTTTTGACTCCTACTATGACTAAGGGAAGTTTAGTGTTGGGGTAGATCCTGCAATAAATATAGATATATAACAGTTATGCATAGAGATTAACATAACAGAATATATAACTAACATTATCTACCTTTATTAGAAATATCAATATCAATATCAATAAAAAAGCCAATCTCAAATCTCTTACCACATGCCATGCTGCTCTCGCCTGATCCAGAGCTTCTGTTTCGAGTAGTGAAACAAACCTTTGTGGAACATATATGCAGTATACACACGCAGGAAAGAAATCCCTGTGGGGAGTAATACCTATAGCGCTAGACGTCTCTTTGATGAGCCCCGGTTTGATCCACTGGGGATAGATCCGACAAGCCATAGGGCTCGTCTGGCGGCTATATCAGTATATGTTGGAGTAATCATACTCAGTATTGCGGAATCGGTGTCTTCTTCTGGTGTCCTAGTCAATCTCAATTAGTTCAGTCTTCTTATTCCGTAAGTAACTTAGTGCATGTTCCTTCTAATAAATGAAAATACAAGACAATAAAAAGGTTCGGTTGTGTTACACTCTCTTTATGGTAAAATAAAGTCTTCCCTTTCGGTAAATCAGCAGCATTCCCAGCGCCAACAGGCGCCTGTTATTTCGTCTAGATTATTAGTCCTAATAATCTTACTCTTAGTTATATATGGGGTCTCCCATCGGTAAAAATGAGGAGTCAGGAGTTGAGAGTCCCTCATAGCAACCCTATGATGAGGACACTCTTCTCTCCCCCGACCCTTCCTGCAACTGGTAGCATCGCCCCTCTTCATGTATTGCTGCAGGCTTCGAGTCGGGTTATAGTGAATAAACCGCCACGAGTTTTTCATAGGTACCAACTGGATCAGCCATCAAATAGATACGAATTTGATCCGCTGGTTCAAAACCAATCTCTTGCCCGCCGGGTTATGCTTGCTCAGCAAAGCCCTTCCCAGTTGCTGCAACTACATCTTGTAGGGAATGTCATTCCACAATTCCTTCCTCCATTATTGTGTGGATATCTTCTTTGGGACCTAAGCCCTATCTCAGAGATATATAGATGTATTGATGAGATCATTGAAATTGTAAATGTAATAGCTCAAGCAAAGCCGGTCACTATGGATTCTACGTCTAGTATAGGGCATCAGATTGTCGAAGCGAGCAGCCCTTAAACAAAATTTAAGGCGATGGGAATAGGGCGGCACGAGTACTCCTTGATGCGGGGGAGGAAAGATCTTCTAATAAAGCCGTCTTATCAGTACCTTCTGATAGAGATCCTGCTAAAAAAGCTATCTGGATTTCAGGTCTTCTTCTTGCTGTTGCAATTACTAGTGTTCTACTCCGAATCAGGTGGCCTTGGGAGCTCTTTAGTTGGGTAACACAAGGAAAAAGCCTTGTTTGTGGCCTGCAGGGGCTAATCAAATTCAGTGTTTATCGTAGGAGATTCAACTTTTTTTAATGCTTTCTCAAGCTGTTGGTCACTGATTCCCTAACTTGGTTTCGAAAAGCCAGCGCCAAAAGGTGTTATAAGCTAAGAAGCTACTCCTTTATGAGTCTCCGTTCCCATCGGTCCAGAACTTTAAGTCAACGGCAAAGAATCAAACTAAAGCTAAAGAGAGACCGAAGGGGGAGGGAGTTAACACTGGCTCAACAACCTATTGTTCTTCTGAACCCATAGGTCGCTTCTTACCCGGTCGAGCTTTACCTATCAGTGTACTAGTCAAGCTATAAAGTCTAAGCGCTAACCTAACGAAAAGGCTCCCCGTTTTCTTGCCGCCAGGAGTTTGGGCTTTGGTTCCTCAAACCGATATACCACTTTCAGTTGAATTATTGAAGCAAGATCCGGTTCTCCTCCTTCTCCTTTAGGATAGGATCGTCTTCTGCACTTGGGCCTTTAGAAATTTCTCCATCTGGACATTCTTGATTCATTCTTTATTGCTCTTCTTAATAGAGAGAAGGTGGACTAATGAAGTGAATGCCTTCTTTCTCCCTTGTACTATACTATAAATAAGAAAGACTAGGAACTATCTCCTTTATGTACGGTACAAGCCCTTAAGGACAAAGAAAGGTAAAAGGAGTAGTAGAAAGCATGTCCTTCTAAAGATTGTTTGCTTTCTCCTTTCATTTCTTCTATTCTACTTGCTTGTGTTAAGCATCTTTCA